TTCATAGTTATTTCAATTGGATGGATCTTAGTAATGGAATAATAAGCCATAATTCATTGGTTGCTTGTATCATTAACCATTTCTTTATTTTTATGCGAGGAGCTTACCATGAATCCACTGATTTCTGCTGCTTCCGTTATTGCTGCTGGATTGGCTGTAGGGCTGGCTTCTATTGGACCTGGAGTTGGACAAGGGACTGCTGCGGGCCAAGCCGTAGAAGGTATCGCGAGACAACCAGAAGCAGAGGGTAAAATACGAGGTACTTTATTGCTTAGTCTGGCTTTTATGGAAGCTTTAACAATTTATGGACTGGTCGTGGCATTAGCGCTTTTATTTGCAAATCCTTTTGTTTAATCCTCGAAATAAATGGGAAAGTCTTATTTTTATCTTTCTTATTTTATTATCTTAGATTTGCCGCTTCATTTTTCAAATTATATCAAGATTTCAATCCTACAAACAATAACTTTAACTTATTCGTTGAGATAATACAATACCCCGTGGGAAGGACTAATTTGAGGATCAGGAATTAGCGGATCCACTCGCTTTTTTCCTTCCCGTTCTCGGTCCAATGGAACCCCCTTTTTTAGTACGCCTTGCAACGAACGAGATATATCGTAATTGATATGATACCTGGCCTGGGACCTAATTATAATTAAGTATTTTTTTTTGGGGGGGAGTTCAATTGAAATTAAATAGATTGAGAAATACGGAAAAAATAAAATCAACAAAGGGTGAAGTAATACAAAAAGAACTCTGTTCAATTTAGTCAGTCCTATCTATAAGAGGAGATCATATGAAAAATGTAACCGATTCTTTCGTTTCCTTGGGTCACTGGCCGTCCGCCGGGAGTTTCGGATTTAATACCGATATTTTAGCAACAAATCCAATAAATCTAAGTGTAGTCCTTGGTGTATTGATTTTTTTTGGAAAGGGAGTGTGTGCGAGTTGTTTATTTCAAGAATAAGCTGGATCTAACCAGCTGCACTTTTTTCTTTATAACTAGGAAAGAAAGGTGCACGATCCCGCGAATTACTTCTGAATCAATTCAGAAATCATATGTACGAACCGTAGCATTTCGTGATTCGTTGGTAAATACACTTTGATTCTCTATTAACCAATAATATGGGGCCCTAAACATGGTTAAAGCTAAATTGTTTGAAGTCTGGGCGCAACATTGGTGTTCTTTCTACCACTATGTTAGTATGGCGAGAGTTTCAAAACGAATCCTTGCATTTTATCCGATATAGAACACTCATATCGATAAAATGATTTGTGAACCTTTTATTGTTACTGAAAAACGGGAATCCCCTCCTTTTTTTATCCAATGCGGAATCGACGACCTATGTATAAAGTAAGCGGAATTTTTTGGATTTGAATAAAAAAAAAGAAACAACTTTGCCGATAATTACAGATTTTTTGTCTGGTCGGAAGAGTCCTCCGAATATTCTGGTCTTGGATCAACGATCCGTTTCAATATTTTTGAATCCGAACAGAAAAGAGAGGATAAGCTCATTATATTATATATATATAAAAAAAATATAAATAAAAAAGTGATACGGGAATGCCCCATAAGTAAGTGAGCGTGAGAGCCAAATGAATCGAAAGATTCCTGTTTGGTTCGGGAAGAGGTCATGGAATTGTTAAAATTAATTGTAATGGGAAGATAATCTACTTTCATTAAGTGATTTATTAGATAATCGAAAACAGAGAATCTTGAGTACTATTCGAAATTCAGAAGAGCTACGCAAAGGGTCCATTGAAAGGCTGGAAAAGGCCAAGGCCCGCTTACGAAAAGTGAAAATAGAAGCGGATGAGTTTCGAGTGAATGGATATTCCGAGATAGAACGAGAAAAATTGAATTTGATTAATTCAACTTATCAGAATTTGGAACGATTAGAAAATTACAAAAATGAAACCATTCAGTTTGAACAACAAAGAGCGATTAATCAAGTCAGACAACGCGTTTTTCAACAAGCCTTACAAGGAGCTCTAGGAACTCTGAATAGTTGTTTGAACAACGAGTTACATTTACGCACTATCGGTGCTAATATTCGTATGTTTGGGGCGATGAAAGAAATAACTGATTAGTCCTTCTACTGTAGGTATTATTTATTGATTTTTCCTTTGCTTCTGAAAAAGAATTAAGCAAGACTCATGGCAACCCTTAGAGCCGACGAAATTAGTAATATTATCCGTGAACGTATTGAGCAATATAATAGAGAAGTCAAGATTGTGAATACTGGCACCGTACTTCAAGTAGGTGATGGCATTGCTCGTATTCATGGTCTTGATGAAGTAATGGCAGGTGAATTAGTAGAATTTGAAGAGGGTACAATAGGCATTGCTCTTAATTTGGAATCCAATAATGTTGGTGTTGTGTTAATGGGTGACGGTTTGATGATACAAGAGGGAAGTTCTGTAAAAGCAACAGGAAGAATTGCTCAGATACCAGTGAGCGAGGCTTATTTGGGTCGTGTTATAAATGCTCTTGCTAAACCTA